CCCCGGGGTGGGTAGGAGCGGGTCGAGTCCGTATCGCCGCGGAGCAACAGCCGCGTCCGGATCTGATCTATCTACTCGGCAATTCATCCGGTGACTTCACGGTCGCCAAAGAAGCCCCAAGAAGCATCAAACATTTCCGATGAGATCCATGGAGCTATTCTTAGATAGCAAGCACTAGCTCCCGGTGCGACTTCATAAAAAGCAATCAAAGATAAGATCGAAGAGAATGAAACGCACGTAGTGGTCATTATAGCGGTTCCTTCTGATCCTAGAAAACGTCCGAAAAAACCTGCTACGGAACTACCGAGCAGGGGCAAAAATATGATAAGTAGATACATAATTTCGAGTGTGATCAGACAACCAAAAATCAGACAATGACAGAGCGGCCTGTGATTGAGGATTGATCGACGCCCGAGGAACGCTCGACCGAATGAATGAGTCACAAGGTGTAAGCCCAAACGACAAAAGAACCTAGGCGCGGAGCATTTTCGGGGGCTAGCCTCCTTCCTTCTTACTTGACTTCCAATTCGACTCTTTTTTTCTTGAATTTGAATCATTTCCTCTTTATCGCCATTCTTCTGTTTAAGAACTGCGCCCCCTTGCCTCCGGTGGCTATTTGACTAAGGCTGGAAAGAAAGAGGTGCTTGCTTTATGAAACTGAAACCTTCTTTCTTTGATTCTTTGATCGGAATACGGATGAGATCAGAAAGGCCATCATTGGGGCAAACGATGCAATAGCTTCGGTTAGAGCAAAGCCCAAAATGGCATAACCAAATGATTGTTTAGCCAATGATGGATTCCGAGCCACGGAATGAATCGAGGAACTAAGGACGTTTCCAATACCGATAGCAGCTCCCGCTGAAGCAATTGTAGCAGCTCCGGCCCCTATTAGTTTTGCACCTTCTAACATCTCGAGTTGATAATTCTCCTCACGCTTTTTCTTTTTCATTCACGATTTGATGTTCTATATTCCTCTCTAGTCTAGATTCCTCGTCGATTCTTTTCCTCGTTCCTTTTCTCAAAAAACTCCGGATCCCGATAATTCCATACGAATCAGTACTGAAAAGCAAGTGCCCATCACTCCCGCGAGTCTCAAGAAATCCAGGACAGGAGAAGTTTTGTTACTTCTATATAAAGCTCACTGCCCGGATTGTGTAATTCTAAAAGAAGATTGAGCGCGGGATCTGCATCGGGGCCCGCAGGAGTTTTCCTATTTAAGGTCTCCAGATAACGAGCTATCTCTAATGTGGTGTGTGATGGGGGAACTTGTACCTGATACAATTGTAAGTAGTTTTCCACCAAACGGGAAGCTTTGTTAAGCAAGAGCTCATGGTTATCACCAGGATCCGGGTTGATACTCTCGAACCCGTCCATATAATTTAACCGGGCCGTATCGATAGGCTCTATTTGCCTGTTCGTCGGCCTACCTTTCACCCATCCGATCAATTTAGAAATGAGGTGCATAAGAACGAGATTTTTTTCATTATTTCTGCCGTGAGTGGGACTTTAGTTTTACGCCATATTTTGGCGTTCTGTGGCTGGCGTTTTACGCCAGAATTATAAGAGGATGAAAAAAGGTCACCGCTAAGCATAGCTACCAATGCAACCTACCATTGTCTTTTTGAATACGATTTATAGTAGCAAGCAAGTCCTTTCTTTATATAAACAATTATAAGTCCAGTCGAATGCGAGCCAAGCTAGGTAAAAAGGGATGCAAAAATAAAATTGGAGATCTTCTACCTTAATCTTAGTACACAGAACACTAAGGGAATCCCGACAAAGCAAGACAAGTCAAAAGTCAAAGCAACTAGATGATTCGACGTCGGATAGCCGCATACTTTGAATCTGCCCTAGGCTAAGAGCTTTCTTCTCTTATTATTGATATTTCGACTCTACCTTTTATTGTATTGAGATTAAATCAATCAACGGCAACTCGACCAATTATGGATGCTCTAATTGGATAGGCTACTACTGTTTATGCAAAGGCCAATACGAGAACAGGTGCGTCTGGCCTCCCATCCACAGCAACTACAGTTGAAACTGGCTCGTAAGCACCTGGGACAGCTACTAAAATAAGAAGTACTACTGCAAAAACATATCCTACAGATAAGGGCTACTCGAGGACTTCCACCGGACCGGATCTCAAACTCCAGGGTCAGAGACTGCTACTCTTCCTTTCTTTCATACCGAAATTTCCACATTCAGGAAACAACTTAAATCTTAAGTAAGGAGAAGCCGATCAACGGTAGCAGTTACCGCAGCACTGTACTTTACTCAGCGATAGCGCCTGGTTCAGTGATGGCAGACTCCCTTTCATCCTCTGATGAAGCTACACCAAGAATGACCACAGCATCCTATTCAGTGATAGGACTCTCCTATCAAATGGATTACCGACCTGAGATGGCATTTTCTTCAGCTATAGCCGACGGTTGAGCAACTGAGCTACTATTCTCTTTCTCTTTTTCTCTGAGGTAACTAAATCGTTAAATCGTATGAGAGAGAAAGAATAAGAAGCAAGGGAAAGAGAGGTGAGTGACGCCAGGGGGAATTTCCTCACTTATGAGATTAGTTGTCTGGTCTGCCTCTAGGCATGGGATCAACACTGACACATCTGCATATCCACGAAGCGAGCTTAGGCAAGTGAGTGGTAGTGTGCAGGTTCAACTGGTATTGGTATCGAACTCCTATGAGTTAATACCCCGGCTGCATTAAGACTGATGCTTATCCGCCTGGTGGTAACGGGACTACCCTCCTTATCCTTAGCGGTGTCTACTTCCTTTGCTATCCCTACCTATACTTCCTTCCTTTCCCGCGGCGGGGGAAGGATGCCGGAAGCAAAGACGATTGATCTTGTTGATTTAGTAGTTCGCTCAGTAAATCCTTCGTTGAAGCAACGGCTTACTCATAAGCACCTCGGCCATCAAGACCCGGAGGCATAGACAGTGGTGGCTTATCGAGCAGCTCCACCGGTGGAACTGCCATCTATGACACAGCAGCGGTCAAGCTAGCAGCAGATACGGATATAACACCAAGAGCTTTTATTTCACCACCACCTGCTACAACAGGACAGTAAGAAAGGCACTAAGAGAGTTCCGAAGGAAAGGGAGGTCTGCACAAACATCTTTTGACGTGTCGAATATTCACTAACGAAAGTGGGCTTCTATCATGAGTTTCAGCTCCCTTTTGGAGAATCTTACTCATTGTTGGTAGGAATTATGCTCTAAGTATGGGCTCATTCATAAGGATGAAAATTTACATGACACAACCCCTGAAGAGGGGCCGCCCGGCCTTGCTTCTCTTGATTCCTCACCCACCTCCCGTAGAGGCGGATCAATAGAAATATCTATACCAGAGATTCCTTTAGCTCATCGCATAATGTTCGGTCTTGTACCTATTCCCATTCGTCTATGGCCTATGGTTTGGTTACTGCGATGGATGGTCATACTAGCCACTCTTCTTATCGGGTCCATGGTCCATATGGTCTTCAATGGTTGTCTTCCCTTTAAGCTAGGAAAGGACTCTCTTGAAAGCAAAAGCTCTATCATCCATTATAAATCGAATTCAGGCTCCGTCTCACTAGGGAGTTATTCGTATGAACCTGCTCTTTTGAATGATTTAGGAAGGAAGGAAAAGCCAAGACTGGACTAGAGGCTCCCGAATCATAGATTGGACCCACTCCTAGGAGGGCGTGAGGTGAGCCTTGCTTCCTCAGCTTCTACGCCTACTTTCTTAATCTATGATTAAAGCCGGGCTGGCAATTGACAGAGAAGCATCCCATCTTCAAGCAACGGACAATCCTCATCAAGGGATAAAGACCAATCCATAAATGGAATCCTGCCTTCGAGCACGCCCTATCTCTTCCATGAAAGGTTCCACTCCTACTTCGGTCGATCCATGACCAGGACTTTCTCTTCCTTTAGCAAAAGGGGCAAACAAGCGAGGTATAAGTGCTACTTACATCGATCGCTCCAACGGTGCTTTTGAAATATGGATTCATTGCGCGCACCACGTAGGTTCAAACATTCCCGGAGATGTTGATTCGGAGATTGAAATCTTTAGGTGCTCTATCTCTAACTCTGCGTGCCGGCCTACACATTCTCGCAAACAATCCGTCTTGAAAGCTTTAGGCGACTAAAAGCTTCAAATCCAAAACTCTAGGTCTCTGGGTGCTGCATCCTAGGATGAGAAAAGGTATAAAAAAGAATTCGTTCTTCCACGTCCAATCCGTACTTGAGTAAACTCTATGGATCCCATCCTTTCCTTAAACATTAAACAGAGGAAGATAGTTCGTTTCAAATCCTGCCAACAAGAGGAGCGGAATGCTTTCATCGTTCCTTTTGCTCTAGAAGGTTGACTCAGAATAGCTTAGAAATGTGAATGATCTCATTCACTCTCTCAATCGTTTAGTTCGCTAACTCGAGATTCCAATCTGACAACTAGAAAGATCGTAGAAGAAGTCAGTCCAGATTCCTAACCAAAAAGGCCAAAACACCAGGAGGTCAAAGACTTCGGTACCATCAAAGACTTCGATCTCTTCACCATGAACTATGCAATGACTCTCTCCATGTACGTGGACGGATAGCAACAGAGGAAAAAGAAAGATCTTTGAAGCAGTCGTTAGAGGAACTCTAAAAGTCTATTCTTCTAGCCATATTCACGAGAATAAGATAGTCGTTACACTAAGCGCTATGAATGAGTTCTGGGTGATTTGATTGGATTGCTTTCTTAGTGTGGCATTCTGTAAGCCAAGTTCAGTGATCACAACAATATCATAAGAAAAGAAAGTCATCGAATCAACAAATTCTCGTAAATAAGAAAAGAGATCACCTCAGGGAAAGAAGCGGGGTAGAGGAATAGGTCAACTCATCAGGCTCATGACCTGAAGATTGCAGGTTCGAATCCTGTCCCCGCCTAATCAGTGGAATATTGTTCACCGGGATAGAAGGCTGGTTGCTGAGGGCAGCTGCTAAGTAGCTTCCTCTACTTGCTTTCTCTACGGC